GGATTGTCTAGAATGATAGGCAAATTAAATACTTTTTCAAGATTTTTGGTCAGTGGATTGGACTTGAGATTTCATTCATTGAAATTTCATAGAAATAGAATAATTAAATAATTAAAAAAAGTAAATAATTGAATTGGATTCGTTTGGATGGTACCAACAAAATGGATTGCTAACTCCTATTTCTTATTTAATTAATCGATCAATTTGCTATCGGACATTTTGTTTTTTGATTCGAAAATTTTCGCAAAAAATTTCGACATACTTTACTATATATTATGAGAATCAATCCTACTACTTCGGGTCCTGGGGTTTCCGCACTTGAAAACAAAAATCTGGGGCGTATCGCTCAAATTATTGGTCCGGTACTGGACGTAGCTTTTCCTCCGGGCAAGATGCCGAATATTTACAACGCTTTAGTAGTTAAGGGTCGAGATACTATTGGTCAACCAATTAATGTGACTTGCGAGGTACAACAATTATTAGGAAATAATCGAGTTAGGGCTGTAGCTATGAGTGCTACAGATGGTCTAACGCGAGGAATGGAAGTTATTGACACAGGAGCTCCTTTAAGTGTTCCAGTCGGCGGAGCAACTCTTGGACGAATTTTTAACGTGCTTGGGGAGCCTGTTGATAATTTAGGTCCCGTAGATACTCGCACAACATCTCCTATTCATAGATCTGCGCCCGCCTTTACACAGTTAGATACAAAATTATCTATTTTTGAAACAGGAATTAAAGTGGTAGATCTTTTAGCCCCTTATCGCCGCGGAGGAAAAATCGGACTATTTGGAGGAGCGGGAGTGGGTAAAACCGTACTCATTATGGAATTGATCAACAACATTGCAAAAGCTCATGGGGGCGTATCCGTATTTGGCGGAGTAGGTGAACGTACTCGTGAAGGAAATGATCTTTACATGGAAATGAAAGAATCCGGAGTTATCAATGAACAAAATATTGCAGAGTCAAAAGTGGCTTTAGTCTATGGGCAAATGAATGAACCGCCAGGGGCCCGTATGAGAGTTGGGTTGACTGCCCTAACTATGGCGGAATATTTCCGAGATGTTAATGAACAAGACGTACTTCTATTTATCGACAATATCTTCCGTTTTGTTCAAGCAGGATCGGAAGTATCTGCTTTATTGGGTAGAATGCCTTCCGCTGTGGGCTATCAACCTACTCTTAGTACTGAAATGGGCTCGTTACAGGAAAGAATTACTTCTACAAAAGAAGGGTCCATAACTTCGATTCAAGCAGTTTATGTACCTGCAGACGATTTGACCGATCCCGCCCCTGCCACAACTTTTGCACATTTAGATGCTACTACCGTACTATCAAGAGGATTGGCCGCCAAAGGGATCTATCCAGCGGTGGATCCGTTAGATTCAACGTCAACTATGCTCCAACCTAGGATCGTTGGCGAGGAACATTATGAAATTGCGCAAAGAGTTAAGGAAACTTTACAACGTTACAAAGAACTTCAGGACATTATAGCTATTCTTGGGTTGGACGAATTATCTGAGGAAGATCGTTTAACTGTAGCAAGAGCACGAAAAATTGAGCGTTTCTTATCCCAACCTTTTTTCGTAGCAGAAGTATTTACAGGCTCGCCAGGAAAATATGTTGGTCTAGCAGAAACAATTAGAGGGTTTCAATTGATCCTTTCCGGAGAATTAGATGGTCTTCCTGAACAGGCCTTTTATTTGGTGGGTAACATTGACGAAGCTACCGGGAAAGCTATGAACTTAGAAATGGAGAGCAAATTAAAGAAATGACCTTAAATCTTTGTGTACTGACTCCTAATCGAAGTGTTTGGAATTCAGAAGTAAACGGAATTATTTTACCTACTAATAATGGCCAAATCGGTGTATTACCAAACCATGCTCCTACTGCCACAGCGGTAGATATAGGTATTTTAAGAATACGCCTTAACGACCAATGGTTAACAATGGCTCTGATGGGTGGTTTTGCTAGAATAGGCAATAATGAGATCACTATTTTAGTAAATGATGCTGAGAGGGGTAGTGACATTGATCCACAAGAAGCTCAGCAAACTCTTGAAATAGCAGAAGCTAACTTGAAGAAGGCGGAAGGAAAGCGACAAGTAATTGAAGCAAATCTAACTCTCAGACGAGCTAGGACACGAGTAGAAGCTAGCAATACGATTTCATAACCAATGAGTGCGTCCAAATAATCCTAATCAAAAGAAGTTCTATTTATACACCCTTTATCTATAGAATCTATATATAGAAGATATCCTACATATCTTATTTGTATTTTATTTGATTCAATCAACAAAACGAAATACAAATAAAAATAGGATTCTGATGCAACGAAAAAAAAAAGAAATAGAAAAATAAAATTTTAAATTAAGAGAAATATTTTAATAGTCTTAATAGAATAATCCGAGGGTGAGTAGAAAAACTTATTAGATACCGGAGTCGAGGGTATCTAATAAGTTTTACCTACTATTGGATTTGAACCAATGACTCTCGCCGTATGA